GCTATCGTAGCTTAATTAAAGCATAACACTGAAGATGTTAAGATGAGCCCTAGAAAGCTCCGAAAGCACAAAGGCTTGGTCCTGACTTTGCCATCAACTTTTACTAAACTTACACATGCGAGTATCCGCACCCCTGTGAGAATGCCCCGCTACCTCCTGCTCGGAGGCGAGGAGCCGGCATCAGGCACAATCTTTTAGCCCACGACGCCTTGCTAAGCCACACCCCCAAGGGAATTCAGCAGTGATAAATATTAAGCCATGAGTGAAAACTTGACTTAGTTAGTGTTTATAGGGCCGGTAAACCTCGTGCCAGCCACCGCGGTTAGACGAGAGACCCAAGTGGATGGCCCTCGGCGTAAAGAGTGGTTAAGATAATTATAAACTAAGGCCAAACGACTTTTTAGCTGTTATACGCGCGAGAAGACATGAAGCCCAACTACGAAAGTGGCCTTAAGCCCCTGAGCCCACGAAAGCTAGGACACAAACTGGGATTAGATACCCCACTATGCCTAGCCCTAAACATTGATAATACCCTACCCAATTTATCCGCCCGGGGACTACGAGCGTCAGCTTGAAACCCAAAGGACTTGGCGGTGCTTTAGATCCACCTAGAGGAGCCTGTTCTAGAACCGATAATCCCCGTTCAACCTCACCTTTTCTTGCTTATTCCGCCTATATACCACCGTCGTCAGCTTACTCTTTGAGGAACTAGCCGTAAGCGCAACTGGTACAGCCTAAAACGCCAGGTCGAGGTGTAGCGAATGGAAAGGGAAGAAATGGGCTACATTCAATAACAATAATGCATACGAACGATGTTCTGAAATAAACATCTGAAGGAGGATTTAGTAGTAAGTAGAGAGCAGAGTGCTCTACTGAAGCCGGCCCTGAAGCGCGTACACACCGCCCGTCACTCTCCCCGAGCTAACTATACACATTTCTAATAAGCAAAACTTGCAAAGGGGAGGCAAGTCGTAACATGGTAAGTGTACCGGAAGGTGCGCTTGGCAAAACCCAAGAGTAAAGCAAAAATAAGCCCCTCATAAATTTAAATACCTTGAGGAAACGTCTGTGCAAACCGGATTACTCCTGATGTAACCTTATACACCTCAGAGCATAGCTAAACACAGATAAAGCGTCTCCCTTACACCGAGAAGGTATCCGTGCAAACCGGATTGCCCTGAAACACTCAACTATGCCCCCGAAGAGTAGTGAGCAGGAGAACAACCTCATCACAAGCCCTTAAGATACCTAGGAAGACATCCGTGCAAACCGGATTACTCTTGAACCCAATAGCTAGCCCAACCACCTAACACGAATTGACCAACATTAATAACCCCTCACGCAGGAAATAACATAAAACAAACCATTTTTCCCTCTTAGTACGGGAGACAGAAAAGAGATCCCGGCGCAATAAAGAAAGTACCGCAAGGGAAAGCTGAAAGAGAAATGAAAAAACCCAGTTTGAAGTATAACAAAGCAGAGTTTAACTCTCGTACCTTTTGCATCATGATTTAGCTAGCAAAATTTAAGCAAAAGAAACTTCAGTTTAAAACCCCGAAACCAAGTGAGCTACTCCAGGACAGCCTATAATAAGGGCGCACCCTTCTCTGTGGCAAAAGAGTGGGAAGATCCTCGAGTAGCGGTGACAGACCTACCGAACCTGGTTATAGCTGGTTGCTTGAAAAGTGGATAGAAGTTCAGCCTTCTCGATTCTCCCATCAACCTGGTACACACTCCTACCGCGCCACTTTAAGAATCTAGAAGAGTTAGTCAAAGGGGGTACAGCCCCTTTGAAAAAGGACACAACCTTCCCAGGAGGGTACGGATCAAAACAAAAAAGGACCATGCTTCAGGTGGGCTTAAAAGCAGCCATCCCCTCAGAAAGCGTTAAAGCTTAGACAGCTCCAACACCCTTTAATTCTGACAACAAAATCCTAACCCCTAATTATATCAAGCCATTCCATGCCCCACATGGAAGAGATTCTGCTAATATGAGTAATAAGAGGGCCTGACCCTCTCCCCGGCACAAGTGTACATCGGAACGAACCCATCACCGAAATTTAACGGCCCCAACAAAAGAGGGCACTGGACAGCATAACCTTAACCCCAGGAAAATCTCCAGTACAAAACCGTTAACCCCACACTGGTGCGCCTTAAGGGAAAGGCTAAAAGAGAAAGAAGGAACTCGGCAAACACCTGAAGCCTCGCCTGTTTACCAAAAACATCGCCTCTTGCAAAACTAACGAATAAGAGGTCACGCCTGCCCGGTGACTTTAAGTTTAACGGCCGCGGTATTTTGACCGTGCAAAGGTAGCGCAATCACTTGTCTTTTAAATGGAGACCTGTATGAATGGCATCACGAGGGCTTAACTGTCTCCTTTCTCTGGCCAATGAAATTGATCTCCCCGTGCAGAAGCGGGGATAAAAACATAAGACGAGAAGACCCTATGGAGCTTTAGACACCAAGACAGCTTACGTCAAAGGCCTCATATAAAAGATTGAACTACATAAATCTCTGTCCTAATGTCTTCGGTTGGGGCGACCCTGGGGAGATAAAGAACCCCCATGAGGACTGGAGAGATATCTCCAAAACTAAGAGCTCCCGCTCTAAGAAGCAGAACTTCTGACTGCAAGATCCGGCAACGCCGATCAACGGACCGAGTTACCCTAGGGATAACAGCGCAATCCTCTTCTAGAGCCCTTATCGACAAGGGGGTTTACGACCTCGATGTTGGATCAGGACATCCTAATGGTGCAGCCGCTATTAAGGGTTCGTTTGTTCAACGATTAAAGTCCTACGTGATCTGAGTTCAGACCGGAGTAATCCAGGTCAGTTTCTATCTATGACATGGCCTTTTCTAGTACGAAAGGACCGAAAAGGAAGGGCCAATGCTTCCAGTAAGCCTCACCCCCACCTAGCGAAAGCAACTAAAATAGGCAAAAGGGCATATCCCGCTAGCCTGAGAGAATGGCATGTTTAGGTGGCAGAGCCCGGTAACTGCAAAAGGTCTAAGCCCTTTCAACAGAGGTTCAAATCCTCTCCTTAATAATGATCTCCACCCTTATAGCCCACATCATTAATCCCCTAGCCTACATCGTCCCCGTGCTTCTAGCTGTAGCTTTCCTAACGCTTATTGAACGTAAAGTTCTTGGATACATACAACTACGCAAAGGACCAAATATCGTTGGACCCTACGGCCTCCTTCAGCCAATCGCAGACGGAGTAAAGCTATTTATTAAAGAGCCCGTTCGGCCCTCTACATCCTCCCCCATTCTTTTCTTACTAGCTCCCATACTAGCCCTCTCCCTGGCCCTCATCCTATGAATCCCCATACCCCTCCCCTACCCAATCGCGGATATTAACCTAAGTATTCTATTTATCCTTGCTATTTCAAGCCTGGCAGTCTATTCTATTTTAGGCTCGGGGTGAGCGTCCAATTCTAAATATGCACTAATTGGGGCCCTACGGGCCGTAGCCCAGACAATTTCTTACGAAGTCAGCCTAGGACTTATCCTCCTCAGCGCTATCATCTTTACAGGCGGCTTTGCCCTACAAACATTCAACACTGCGCAAGAAGCCATCTGACTAATCATCCCCGCCTGGCCCCTAGCAGCAATGTGGTACGTTTCTACCCTCGCCGAAACTAATCGTGCACCATTTGACCTAACGGAAGGAGAGTCCGAACTGGTCTCAGGCTTCAACGTAGAATATGCAGGCGGACCCTTCGCACTATTCTTCTTGGCCGAATATGCAAACATCCTCCTGATAAACACTCTTTCCGCCAGCCTATTCATTGGTGCCGCACATATCCCAACACTCCCGGAACTCACTGCAGTTAATCTCATAACGAAGGCTGCTCTCCTATCACTAGTTTTTTTATGAGTTCGGGCCTCATACCCCCGGTTCCGATACGACCAACTCATACACCTCATCTGAAAGAACTTTCTCCCGATTACCCTCGCCTTCGTTATTTGACACCTGGCACTTCCAATTGCTTTCGCTGGCCTCCCACCCCAGCTCTAAATGGAGCTGTGCCTGAATCAAAGGGTCACTTTGATAGAGTGAAACATGGAGGTTAAATTCCTCCCATCTCCTTAGAAAGAAGGGACTCGAACCCTACCTGAAGAGATCAAAACTCTTAGTGCTTCCACTACACCACTTCCTAGTCAGGTCAGCTAAGCAAGCTTTTGGGCCCATACCCCAAACATGTTGGTTAAAGTCCATCCCTTACTAATGAACCCCTATATCTTAACAACCCTCCTACTCGGCTTAGGCTTAGGAACGACCATCACCTTTGCAAGCTCCCACTGACTCCTCGCATGGATGGGCCTAGAAATGAATACACTAGCTATTATTCCCCTAATAGCCCAACCCCACCACCCACGAGCAGTAGAAGCCACTACAAAATACTTCCTCACCCAAGCTGCAGCAGCAGCCATGCTCCTATTTGCCAGTACAACCAACGCCTGATTAACCGGCCAGTGAGACATCTTACAAATGGCACACCCCGTCCCCCTAGCCATAGTTACCCTCGCCCTAGCCCTTAAAATTGGACTAGCCCCTGTTCATTCTTGGCTCCCAGAGGTCCTTCAGGGGTTGACCTTAACCACAGGACTAATCCTATCTACCTGACAAAAACTTGCACCCTTCGCACTTCTCCTTCAACTTCACCCATCCGACTCCACCCTCTTAGTAGTACTAGGACTTGCATCCACCCTTGTTGGAGGCTGAGGAGGCCTTAATCAAACACAACTGCGAAAAATCCTAGCCTATTCTTCAATTGCCCATCTTGGCTGAATAATGCTCGTCGTCCAATTCGTACCCTCCCTCACCCTACTGGCCCTCCTAACATATTTTGTAATAACATTTTCAACTTTTATTGCTTTCAAATTGAACAGCTCCACAACCATTAACATACTAGCCATCTCATGAACGAAAGCCCCCGCTCTCACCTCACTAACACCTCTAATCCTACTCTCTCTTGGTGGCCTCCCCCCACTCACAGGATTCCTCCCTAAATGACTTATTCTTCAGGAATTAATGAATCAAGATCTTGCACCGACGGCCACCGTAGCAGCCATGAGCGCCCTTCTTAGCCTATACTTCTATTTACGCCTCTCGTATGCTATAACCCTAACAATGGCCCCAAACACCACCTCAGGCATCATGCCCTGACGCCTTCCTTCTACGCAACTTACCCTCCCTCTGGCAGCCTCAGCAACGGCTACCATCCTACTCTTACCACTAGCTCCCGCTATCACAACATTAATTACACTGTAAGGGACTTAGGTTAGATTTAGACCTAGGGCCTTCAAAGCCCTCAGCGGGAGTTAGACTCTCCCAGACCCTGTATAAGACTTGCGGGATATTACCCCACATCTTCTGCATGCAAAACAGACGCTTTAATTAAGCTAAAGCCTTTCTAGACAGGCAGGCCTTGATCCTACAAAATCTTAGTTAACAGCTAAGCGCTCAAACCAGCGAGCATCCGTCTACTTTCTTACCCCGCCTATAAAAGGCGAGAGGCGGGGTAAGAAAGCCCCGGCCGGCGTTAACCGACTACTTCGGATTTGCAATCCGACGTGTAAAACACCTCAAGACTTGATAAGAAGAGGACTCAAACCTCTGTATGTGGAGCTACAATCCACCGCTTAACCCTCAGCCATCCTACCTGTGGCAACTACACGTTGACTATTCTCAACCAACCATAAAGACATCGGCACCCTCTATCTTGTGTTCGGCGCATGAGCCGGAATAGTGGGTACAGCCCTGAGCCTGCTTATTCGAGCAGAGCTAAGCCAGCCCGGCGCCCTCCTTGGGGACGATCAGATCTATAACGTCATCGTCACAGCCCATGCATTTGTCATAATTTTCTTTATAGTAATACCAATTATGATCGGAGGATTCGGAAACTGACTTATTCCCCTAATGATTGGGGCCCCTGACATGGCCTTCCCTCGAATGAACAACATAAGCTTTTGACTCCTTCCCCCATCATTCCTTCTTCTCCTTGCCTCTTCTGGCGTTGAAGCAGGGGCCGGAACCGGATGGACAGTTTACCCTCCTTTAGCAGGTAACCTCGCCCACGCTGGCGCATCCGTTGACCTTACTATTTTTTCATTACACCTAGCAGGTATCTCATCAATCCTGGGTGCAATTAACTTCATTACAACCATTATTAATATGAAGCCCCCAGCAATCTCACAATACCAGACACCTCTCTTCGTGTGGGCCGTCCTAATTACAGCAGTCCTTCTTCTCCTCTCCCTTCCGGTTCTGGCTGCTGGAATTACAATGCTCCTAACGGACCGAAATCTAAACACCACCTTCTTTGACCCCGCTGGAGGGGGGGACCCAATCCTTTACCAGCATCTCTTCTGGTTCTTCGGACACCCTGAAGTTTATATTCTAATTTTACCCGGGTTTGGAATAATCTCCCACATCGTTGCCTACTACTCAGGTAAAAAAGAACCCTTTGGTTATATAGGAATGGTTTGAGCCATAATAGCAATCGGCCTACTGGGGTTTATTGTTTGAGCTCACCACATGTTTACAGTTGGCATGGACGTTGATACACGAGCATACTTCACCTCTGCTACAATGATTATTGCCATCCCAACGGGTGTAAAAGTCTTTAGCTGACTTGCAACCCTCCACGGGGGGTCAATTAAATGAGAAACCCCTCTTCTCTGGGCCCTTGGTTTCATTTTCCTATTTACTGTCGGGGGACTAACCGGCATTGTCCTAGCTAACTCCTCCCTCGACATTGTCCTTCACGACACATACTACGTAGTAGCCCACTTCCACTACGTCCTATCTATAGGAGCAGTATTTGCAATTGTTGCAGCCTTTGTTCATTGATTCCCCCTCTTCACAGGCTACACTCTCCACTCAACTTGAACAAAAATCCATTTCGGAGTAATATTCGTAGGGGTAAACCTTACCTTCTTCCCACAACACTTCCTTGGCCTGGCCGGAATACCTCGCCGATATTCGGACTACCCGGACGCCTACACCCTTTGAAATACCGTTTCTTCAATCGGATCCTTAATCTCGCTAGTTGCTGTAATTATGTTCCTCTTTATCTTATGAGAAGCATTCGCCGCGAAACGTGAAGTCCTAGCAGTCGAACTAACGGTAACAAACGTTGAATGACTGCATGGCTGCCCTCCTCCTTACCACACATTCGAGGAGCCTGCATTTGTCCAAGTACAAGGACGTTAACGAGAAAGGGAGGAGTCGAACCCCCATAAACTAGTTTCAAGCCAGCCACATAACCGCTCTGCCACTTTCTTTATAAGATATTAGTAAAACAGATTATTACACCGCCTTGTCGAGGCTGAATTGTGGGTTAAAGCCCCGCATATCTTAAGATTAATGGCACATCCATCACAATTAGGCTTTCAAGACGCAGCTTCACCTGTAATAGAGGAACTTCTGCACTTCCACGACCACGCCCTAATAATTGTATTCCTAATTAGCACTTTAGTTCTTTACATTATTGTGGCTATAGTGTCCACTAAATTAACAAACAAGTATATTCTCGACTCCCAAGAAATTGAAGTCATTTGAACTATTCTCCCAGCAGTAATTCTTATTCTAATTGCCCTCCCTTCCCTACGTATCCTGTATCTAATAGACGAAATCAATGACCCCCATCTCACCATTAAAGCCATGGGCCACCAATGATATTGAAGCTATGAATATACAGACTACGAAGAACTGGGCTTTGACGCTTATATAATTCCCACACAAGACCTAACCCCTGGACAATTCCGCCTACTAGAAACAGACCATCGAATAGTTGTCCCAGTAGAATCCCCTATCCGAGTTCTTGTCTCTGCCGAAGACGTACTTCACTCCTGAGCAGTCCCAGCCCTAGGCGTAAAAATAGACGCCGTGCCTGGCCGACTAAACCAAACAGCCTTTATTGCCTCACGCCCTGGCGTCTTCTACGGACAATGCTCTGAAATCTGCGGTGCAAACCACAGCTTCATGCCCATTGTCGTAGAGGCCGTTCCTCTAGAACACTTTGAAAACTGGTCCTCTCTTATACTCGAGGATGCCTCGCTGAGAAGCTAAACCGGGCAATAGCGTTAGCCTTTTAAGCTAAAGATTGGTGCCCCCCAAGCACCCTCAGTGATATGCCTCAATTAAACCCCTCGCCTTGATTTGGAATTCTATTGTTTTCCTGACTTATCTTCTTAACAATCATCCCGCCTAAAGTACTAGCACATAATTTCCCGAATGAACCCACGTCTCAAAGCACAGAGACGCCCCCTTCAGCACCCTGAACCTGGCCATGGCATTAAGCTTCTTTGACCAGTTCGCAAGCCCCTCCTACATAGGAATCCCCCTTATAGCCGTAGCACTAACTCTCCCATGAGTTCTTTTTCCCAAACCCGCATCACATTGAGTTAATAACCGAGTTTTAACCCTACAAGCCTGGTTCATTAACCGATTCACCCAGCAACTTCTCCTGCCACTAAACTTCCCGGGTCACAAATGAGCCGCCCTACTGACTTCTCTTATAATCTTTCTTCTGACCCTTAATATGCTAGGCCTCCTCCCCTATACCTTTACACCAACCACCCAATTATCCCTAAACATAGGGCTTGCAGTACCCTTCTGACTAGCCACAGTTTTAATTGGCTTACGCAACCAACCAACAGCTGCACTAGGCCACCTCCTACCAGAGGGAACACCCGGCCCCCTAATCCCCGTCTTAATTATTATCGAGACAATTAGCCTATTTATTCGACCGGTTGCCCTAGGAGTTCGACTTACAGCAAACCTAACGGCTGGCCACCTACTCATCCAACTAATTGCAACCGCTGCTTTTGTTATGGCATCCGCCGCACCAACAGTATCTATCTTGATTGGTGTCGTACTATTCCTACTAACTCTTCTGGAAGTTGCCGTAGCGATAATCCAGGCCTATGTCTTTGTCCTCCTGTTAAGCCTATACCTACAAGAAAACGTCTAATGGCCCATCAAGCACACGCATTTCATATGGTCGACCCCAGCCCTTGACCGCTCACAGGCGCAGTTGCTGCCCTACTAATGACATCTGGTCTTGCAATCTGATTCCACTTTAACTCCACTGTCTTAATAATTATAGGCACTGTTCTTCTTTTATTAACCATGTACCAATGGTGACGAGACATTGTACGAGAAGGGACATTCCAAGGCCATCATACCCCACCTGTTCAAAAAGGCCTCCGCTATGGCATGATCCTTTTCATTACCTCTGAAGTTTTCTTCTTCCTAGGTTTCTTCTGAGCCTTCTATCATTCTAGCCTTGCTCCCACCCCTGAGCTCGGCGGCTGCTGACCCCCCACAGGTATTACTACTCTTGACCCCTTTGAAGTCCCCCTACTAAACACGGCTGTCCTCCTGGCTTCCGGGGTAACAGTCACCTGAGCCCATCACAGCATTATAGAGGGCGAACGAAAACAAGCAATTCAGTCCCTTACGCTAACAATTCTTCTGGGCTTCTACTTTACATTCCTACAAGGACTAGAATATTATGAAGCCCCTTTTACTATTGCAGACGGGGTCTACGGCTCCACTTTCTTTGTAGCCACAGGCTTCCACGGATTACACGTAATTATTGGCTCCACCTTCCTAGCTGTCTGCCTATTACGCCAAATCCAATACCACTTTACATCAACCCACCACTTCGGATTTGAAGCAGCCGCCTGATACTGACACTTCGTAGACGTCGTCTGACTTTTCCTATACATCTCCATCTACTGATGAGGATCCTAATCTTTCTAGTATTAATACAGTATAAGTGACTTCCAATCACACGGTCTTGGTGCAACCCCAAGGAAAGATACATGAATAACCTAATTGTAACCTGCGTCCTAATCGCTGTCACACTCTCTGCAGTGCTCGCTATTGTTGCCTTCTGGCTCCCCCAAATGTCCCCAGACTACGAAAAGCTCTCCCCCTACGAATGCGGATTTGACCCCCTCGGATCAGCCCGTCTCCCTTTCTCCCTCCGTTTCTTCCTAGTCGCAATCCTCTTCCTCCTCTTTGACCTTGAAATTGCTCTCCTCCTTCCACTACCATGAGGTGACCAACTATCCTGCCCTCTAACAACTTTCCTATGAGCCTCCACTGTCCTCCTCCTTCTAACCATTGGTCTAATCTACGAATGGCTTCAAGGGGGACTAGAATGAGCTGAATAGGCGGTTAGTTTACTTAAAACATTTGATTTCGGCTCAAAAGACTGTGGTTCGAGTCCGCAATTGCCTGATGACCCCCACACACTTCGCCTTTTCAGCAGCTTTCATTCTAGGGCTTACCGGACTAACCTTCCACCGAACCCACCTTTTATCAGCACTCCTATGCTTGGAGGGGATAATGCTAGCTTTATATATTGCACTCTCCTTATGAACGCTACAGCTTAACTCCACCAGCTTCTCGGCAGCCCCCATACTCCTACTAGCCTTTTCAGCCTGCGAGGCTGGTGCTGGGCTCGCCCTTCTCGTCGCCACCACCCGCACTCACGGAACAGACCGACTGCAAAACCTAAGCCTCCTACAATGCTAAAGGTCTTTCTTCCAACACTAATGCTTCTTCCAATAGTATGACTCTCCCCCACTAAGTGATTTTGACAAGCTACCACGACTAATGGCCTTCTTATTGCCACACTTAGCTTAATGCTGCTAAAAAAGCCGTGAGATACAGGCTGAACCTTCCTCAGCCCATACCTGGGAGCTGACCCTCTCTCAGGCCCCCTCCTGGTCCTATCCTGCTGGCTTCTTCCCCTAATAATTATAGCAAGCCAAAACCACATAAAAGCTGAGCCAGTCGTTCGGCAACGGCTCTACATCACCATTATAATTGTTCTACAATGCTTTCTGATCCTCGCTTTCTCCGCGACAGAACTGCTAATATTTTATGTTATATTTGAAGCAACCCTCATCCCCACGCTGTTCTTAATTACCCGCTGAGGAAATCAAACAGAGCGACTAAACGCAGGGACCTACTTCCTCTTCTACACACTAGCTGGATCCCTCCCCCTCCTCCTAGCTCTCTTAGACTTATATAAAACTAATGGCTCCCTCTCACTCCTAACAATACAATACTCCCCCCAGTTCCCCCTCGAAGGTTGAGGGGCAACAATATGATGATTAGCATGTCTTGTTGCATTCCTGGTCAAAATACCACTATACGGAATTCACCTTTGATTACCCAAAGCCCACGTAGAAGCCCCCATTGCAGGCTCAATAATTCTTGCCGCCGTCCTGCTAAAACTAGGGGGCTACGGCATAATACGAATTGTTGTTGTCCTTGACCCCCTAACAAAGGAGCTCGCATACCCCTTTGTTGTCCTTGCCCTTTGAGGTGTCATTATAACTGGCACTATTTGCTTACGACAAACAGACCTCAAGTCCTTAATTGCCTACTCCTCAGTCGGCCACATAGGACTTGTAGTAGCAGGCATTCTAATTCAAACCCCGTGGGGCTTCTCTGGAGCGCTCATTCTGATGATCGCTCATGGACTTACCTCATCCGCTCTTTTTTGCCTAGCAAACACCAACTACGAGCGAACTCATACCCGAACAATGGTATTAACCCGAGGGCTACAATCAGTTTTCCCCCTAATAGCAGGATGATGGTTTCTCGCAACCCTTGCTAACCTAGCCCTCCCGCCTCTTCCTAACCTCATGGCTGAACTCTCAATCATTGTAGGGTTAGTAAACTGGTCTTGGTGATCCCTTGCTCTCACAGGCATCGGGACCCTCATTACCGTAGCTTATTCACTCTACATATTTTTGATGACCCAGCGAGGACAGCTCCCCACACATATGATGTGCCTACCACCCACCCAAACCCGCGAGCACCTCCTTATGGCACTTCATCTATTCCCCTTGCTTCTCCTGATCATCAAGCCCTCATTGATTTGGGGCTGATTCTAAACGTAGGCATAGTTTAACTAAAACGCTAGATTGTGATTCTGGAGATAGTGGTTAAACCCCTCTTGCCCACCGAGAGAGGCTTGCCCGCAGCTAGGGTTGCTAACCTTCGTGCCCCAGGTTGGAATCCTGGGCTCTTCTCGAATTCCGCTCCTAAAGGATAACAGCTCATCCGTTGGTCTTAGGAACCAAAAACTCTTGGTGCAAATCCAAGTAGTAGCTATGCCACAACCACTAACTCCTTTGTCTACCTTGCTCCTGATTACTCTAGTGTTGCTGGCATCCCCCGTATTAGCCCGCTTATCACGTACCCACCTATCTCCCCTGGAGATAGCCGAACGAATCAAGACAACTGTCTTTGTCACCTTTCTTATCAGCCTCGTCCCCCTCATTGCCCACCTTCTGGGCCAACCCGAACTTTCAGTCCAGTCCTGAAAATGTATTAGTACTGACTCCTTCACCATGACTGTCAGCTTTATCCTAGACTTTTACACACTCGCTTTTATTCCCGTTGCCCTCTTCGTCACATGATCAATTCTACAATTCTCCCTGTACTATATGGCACACGACCTCCATATTGAACGATTCTTTATGTTTCTCCTTGTATTCCTTCTAGCCATAATGCTTCTCGTATCCTCAAACAATATGCTCCAACTATTTGTTGGCTGAGAAGGCGTAGGGATGATATCTTTCCTTCTCATTGGCTGATGACATGCACGTGCAGACGCAAGCACAGCGGCCCTCCAAGCGGTTGCCTATAATCGTGTCGGAGACATCGGAATGCTCTTTAGCATGGCCTATGCCCTTGGACACGTAACCTCATGACAAATCAGTGAAATCGTGGAGGCCCTCGATGGCCAAAACCCTACCCCCTTCCTCGTAGGCCTAATCATTGCAGCCGCCGGAAAATCAGCACAATTTGGACTCCACCCATGGCTACCCGCGGCAATAGAGGGCCCAACCCCAGTTTCTTCCCTCTTGCACTCAAGCACAATGGTTGTAGCGGGCGTGTTCCTACTAATCCGCTTCCACAAACTAATTGACCAGTGCCCTCTTGCCGCAACCCTATGCTTATGCCTGGGGGCTATCACTTCCTTCTACGCGGCTTTCTGTGCCCTAACTCAAAATGATATCAAGAAAATCATTGCATTTTCAACCTCAAGCCAACTCGGCCTCATAATAGTAACCGTCGGAGTAGGCCAAGCCCAACTTGCTTTCCTCCACATCTGCACCCACGCATTCTTTAAAGCAATACTCTTCATCTGTGCCGGTTCAATTATTCACTGCCTAAATGACGAACAGGACATCCGAAAAATAGGAGGGATACACCGAATAGCCCCATTTACCTGCGGATGCTTAACCTTAGGCAGCCTCGCCTTAACCGGTACCCCCTTCTTATCAGGCTTCTTCTCCAAAGATGCGATCCTAGAAGCAATAACTGCCTCCACACTCAACGCCTGAGCCCTAATATTAACCTTCGTAGCCACTGGTATGACAGCCGCCTACAGCGGGCGAATTCTCTGCTACGTTATCCTCGGCCAACCGCGTGTCAACCCCCAACTCCCCATTAACGAAAACCACCCTCATGTAATTAATCCCTTAAAACGATTGGCCTGAGGAAGTATAACAGCTGGGTTTTTATTATTCCTATACATCCTCCCCGAAAAAACCCCAGTTATGACAATACCTGCCTACCTAAAAGGCCTTGCCATATTCGTTACCATTATTGGCTTTATAATTGTCGTAGAGCTTGCAGTAAATGCAGCAAAACAGGTAAAGCGAATTCCCAACCAATTCATGCTCCGACTCTCGGCCATGCTTGTATTCTTCGGAATAATTGTACACCGAGGGATTCCTCAAATGTCCCTGATAGCAGGCCAAAAATTCGCGGCCCAAAGTGTAGACCAAAACTGACTGGAAAAAGTAGGACCCCAAACTGTAAATTCAGCCAACAAACCTATAATTTCAACCATGAGTAATCTCCAACGTGGACGCATTATTACACACCTCGCCATATATGTGCTAACCCTAACACTAGCAGTAATCCTAGGATTTAGCTAGCAAACACTACACTGCACGCACCGTACCTCGCCCCACGCCCCGTGTTAATTCCAACACAACAAAGAGAGTCAACAACAACATTCATGCACTCAGAACAAGCATCCCCCCACCATCTGAGTACATTGAACCAACCCCACCAGTATCTGCACGAAGAACAAGGAACTCCCCTGCCTCGTCCACAGGCACCCAAGACATCTCGTACCACCCTCCTAAAAACGGAACGCTAGCTAATGCAACTACGGCTAAATATATTAGCATATATGCAGCAACCGACCCACTTAATCACCCCTCAGGGTAAGGTTCGGCTGCAAGCGCCGCTGAATAGGCAAAAACAACCAACATTCCCCCTAAATAGATTAAGAACAAAACCAGTGACAAGAACGACCCCCCATAACTTAATAACACACCACAACCTATCCCCGAAACCACTACCAGCCCTAAGGCAGCAAAATAAGGGGAGGGGTTAGAAGCCACCGCCACCAATCCTACTACCAACCCAATCAGGAACAAACTAACTACGAAAGACATAATTCCCGCCCAGACTTTAACCAGGATCAATGGCACGAAAAACCACTGTTTTTGGCTTAAACTACAGGAACCCTCTTTACGCCGGCTACAAGGGTCTTCTTTACATTATTGACATGAAAACGTATTAATGGCCAGCCTTCGAAAAACACATCCCCTACTCAAAATTGCAAACGACGCAGTGGTAGACCTCCCCGCTCCCTCCAATATTTCAGTCTGATGAAACTTTGGCTCCCTACTAGGACTTTGCTTGGCCTCCCAGCTTCTCACAGGCCTGTTCCTAGCTATACACTATACCTCAGATATCGCCACAGCCTTCTCATCCGTTGCCCACATTTGCCGAGACGTCAACTACGGCTGACTAATCCGTAACATGCATGCTAATGGAGCATCTTTCTTTTTCATCTGCATCTACCTGCATATTGGACGAGGTCTTTACTACGGGTCATACCTCTACAAAGAAACATGAAACATTGGTGTTGTCTTACTACTTCTAGTTATGATAACTGCCTTCGTCGGCTACGTCCTCCCTTGAGGACAAATGTCATTCTGAGGGGCGACTGTCATTACTAATCTTTTATCTGCTGTCCCATACGTAGGAAACGCCCTTGTCCAATGAATTTGAGGAGGATTCTCGGTAGACAACGCAACTCTTACACGATTCTTTGCCTTCCACTTCCTATTCCCATTCGTCATCGCGGCCGCCACAATTGTTCACCTGCTGTTCCTCCACGAAACGGGCTCAAACAACCCTCTAGGACTAAACTCAGACGCCGACAAAATCTCCTTCCACCCCTACTTCTCATATAAAGACCTCCTAGGGTTTGCAGGTCTTTTGATTGCACTTACTTCCCTTGCCTTATTTGCACCAAATGTTCTAGGAGACCCAGACAACTTCACCCCTGCAAACCCCCTAGTCACCCCACCCCATATCAAGCCCGAATGATACTTCCTATTCGCGTACGCAATCCTTCGCTCTATCCCAAACAAACTAGGAGGAGTCCTGGCCCTTCTCTCCTCAATTCTCGTACTAATAGTTGTTCCTATTCTTCACACATCTAAGCAACGGAGCCTGACTTTCCGCCCTATCACCCAGTTCTTATTCTGAACCCTAGTCGCAGACGTAATTATCCTGACTTGAATTGGAGGCATGCCAGTCGAACACCCGTTTATTATCATTGGCCAAATTGCTTCTTTCCTCTACTTTGCGCTATTCCTAATTTTAGCCCCACTGGCCGGCTGAGCAGAAAACAAAGTACTGCAGTGAGCATGCACTAGTAGCTTAATATCTAGAGCACCGGTCTTGTAAACCGGCAGGTGAAGGTGAAACCCCTTCCTATTGCTCAAAGAAGGGAGATTTTAACTCCCACCCCTAACTCCCAAAGCTAGGATTCTTAATTAAACTATTCTTTGAAAAAGAAAAAGACATATAAAAGCTATCACCATATTATAATATTAACCATATAATGTAATTCATTAGGACATTATATGTATTACTAGCATCTTATTAAGCCACATAACTTTCTCGTTTACACCCCAGCTGATACTAACGAAAGACATTAACTGATTAAGCAGAAGAAACAAGCTAGACAGCCAAGAGATTTATTGACTTAACACTTCCTCCCATAAGTCATGTTACACCAAGTCTTCCACTAGCATAGTGTTAAACAATTTTGCGCAGTAAGAACCGACCAACCAGCACATAACTTAATGCATGCCGTTATTGAAGGTGAGGGACAAGCGACTGTGGGGTTCGCACCTCAATGAATTATTCCTGGCATCTCCTCCTACCTCAGGTCCATACATTTCTTAGATTCCCCCCACTTTCATCGACGCTCGCATAAGTTGATGGTGGTAATCCATACTCCTCGTTACCCACCAAGCCGAGCGTTCACTCCACGGGGGCGGCTGGTTCTCTTTTTTCGTCTTCCTTTCACTTGGCACCTCAGAGTGCACACGGTCTTAACTAACAAGGGTGTACATCTTTCTTGCTCGGCACAAGATGGTGAAACGATAACGGTCATTAACAGAAGGGTTACATAACTGATATCAAGTACATAATATATTCTTACTCATCAGCCTACTCCTCTGTGCCCCCCTTGTGTTTACACTTAGGTTTTTGCGTTCAAACCCCCCTACCCCCCAGTGCCACTAAGATCACTAACACTTCTGCAAACCCCCCGGAAAACAGAAAAACCTCAAGCGACACTTTTTTTACCCCAAAACTGATTTTATTTATATTATTATAATATTTTAAATTT